GTACCTTCCGCTCAAATTGTACCCTTTTCGGACAAAAATAGATAGGAGACTTTTGATAGAATCAGAGTCAATTTCATATAAATTTCGTAGTATATAAATGAACGGAACTATTACTATTTCATCTAAGTTGAATAACCAAGCACTTTATTTTACTATGGATTCTTATAACTCGAGAAATTTTTATTTGGTTATGATCCAAGGAGGAAAAGGGATGGAATAATCATTATACAATCGAAATCAAATAGAAAAATCCACGGTACGATTCATGAATTTGTAATAGATCTATGGGATAGATGATAAGAGAAGTTGTTGTTGATAAATATGAAATTTGAAAAACATTTTTTATTCTTATGGAACCCCGGTCGTGCCGGTACTGCAATAAAATAACTCGCTATTCACTTGGTTTCTGGTCAATAATAAGATTATGTAGGAGAGATGGCCGAGTGGTTGAAGGCGTAGCATTGGAACTGCTATGTAGGCTTTTTGTTTACCGAGGGTTCGAATCCCTCTCTTTCCGTTTCTGTTAATTCACCAGCGTTACCGACCGCAATATATCAAATCAAATAAGAATTCATATCATTATTCCAACAAGCTTTTTTGATAGAGAATCTCTATTCCTAATTACATTACTTTGATACGGGTACGTAAAATACAAATATCGCGGAGACAAAAAACCTACTACGGAGCGATTTATGATACGTGAATGAGAAAAATGTGGATGATGGCCTTTACTTTAGATCTATTTACTTCGTTGAAAAAGGGACATAATTGTCTGAACCCCTTTCTTTGTTATGTTCGTTAGGTTCAAGTCTGACGGGAATAATATTCTACGACTAACAACTCATTTATTTTTAAACCGATCCATTTACTATCTATTATTTTATTTATTAATCCTTTATATTGGAATGAGTCAATAGTCAAATGGTTTGGCAATTCCTCATGAGGGGACGAAGCAATAGAAGTTTGAATCAGAGCTTTCGATCTTTGTTTATCCTTCGTAGTAATAATATCTCGGGGTTTGCAACGATAACTTGGTATATCCACTATACGACCATTAACTAAAATATGTCTATGGTTAACTAATTGCCTGGCTCCAGGAATGGTCGAAGCCATACCCAATCGAAAAAGGATGTTATCCAAACGCATCTCAAGTAGTTGTAGTAAAACCTGGCCTGTTGACCCTTTGGCTTTTCCAGCAATATGCACATATCTAAGTAATTGACGCTCTGTCAGACCATAATGAAAACGTAATTTCTGTTTTTCTTCTAGACGAATACGATATTGCGATTTTTTCACGGAACGCAACGGGTTTTTAAGATCACTTCCGGATCTAGGTCTTTTACTAGTTAATCCCGGTAAAGCCCCCAGACGGCGTATTTTTTTGAAACGAGGTCCTCGGTAACGAGACATAAAGACTCCTTTTTTTTTATAAAAATTTCATTTTACAGAAGAAATCGAAATTAAGACTGAACTAAAGGATAAACAAAACTAAATCTACTGAAAGTATTACAAAGTGGAATGAAATGAATTGTGTCAATATCCGTATTTTTTGTATATATAGGAAATTAAGGCTCTGTTTTATGATTTGTTCTATATAGAATAGATCTAATTGCTATAATCAACCTTTTATTCCTAGTTACAAGTTACCACGACATAATAGATTAGGATTAGTCATTCAACGTTTGGAGAAAGTGAAAGGAGAGATTATCAATCATGGAAAAAATCGATAGAGAAAAAAGCCCGCTATCGGAATCGAACCGATGACCATCGCATTACAAATGCGATGCTCTAACCTCTGAGCTAAGCGGGCTCAGATAACAGAAATAGAAATGAAATAATGTATAAGAATTCAAGAAACTACCGGATCTTTTCTATTAGCTAAGAATTTAAGTTAATTTAATATGAACTATACTATATAGTTCATAATTCTTTCAAATACTAAATAATATAACTAATTATATTTATATAATAAATATATAACATTATATATATAATTATATATATATAATGTTAATATCACTAAATAAAACTAAATAAAAATCGAATTCTATTCTAATTAATGGAAATATCTGACTAGCTAGAATTTTCATTCTATTATGATACATAATTACCATAGATAATATACATTCTATATTATTTTCATATTTTTAGAATTTAGATTATTTTTCTACTTTTACATTAGTACATTAGATTATTTTTCATTTTTTTTTATATAATAATTTATATAATAATAATATTTATAAATGGAAAATAAAATTTTTTTATGATAATAAAATTTTTGAGATTTGAGAGAATAGTTATAACAAATTCTGTTAATACTATAATTCTGTTAATACTATATTTATATTATAGTATAGCGGATCGGTCCTAAGAAAAGTATAAGATAAGGATAAAGATACAACAATCAAAAATCTAATTAGACATTCCTCCGATTTCGTTCAAAAAAGGAGGATATAAGACGAAACAAAAGAAGAAAGAATATCGACCCTTCCAGTATTAC